GAATTGCAAACCCCTATAGACATCCTAATATTCTTGCAGAATTTATAGCCGGACAATTAAGGAATAGAGTTTCGTTTCGTAAAGCAATGAAAAAAGCTATTGAATTAACTGAACAGGCGGGTACAAAAGGAGTTCAAGTACAAATTGCGGGACGTATCGACGGAAAAGAGATTGCACGTGTCGAATGGATCAGAGAGGGTAGGGTTCCTCTACAAACCATTCGAGCTAAAATTGATTATTGTTCCTATACAGTTCGAACTATTTATGGGGTATTAGGAATCAAAGTTTGGATATTTGTAAATAAAGAATAAAAACATTATCCTTTTCTTTAAGGTTCCATGTTTCGGTAAAACCAAAAAATTACAAATTCTTACATTGTTATTCCAAAAAAAATGATAATTTTTCAAATTTTATAAGATTGAATAAATAATTTCAATTAATCATTTGAGATTGATATAATTGCTATGCTTAGTGTGCGACTCGTTGGTTTTTTTTTAGAGTGGTTAGAGTTCAACAATAAAATAAACCGACTTGTAGTATGAATTAATTAAAAATGAACTAATAACCAACTCATCGCTTCGGATTATCTGGATTTAAAGAACTAATCCAAATTAAAAATATAAATAAAGATATGATATTTTGGTGATATAATTATAGCAACTGAGATATTAGATATTGTATAAAAAAAAAAAAAAGAAAAACGAATCTTATTATTAGTTGTAAAGCAATAAGAATATACAGATAAATGAAAGGGTGAAAGAAAGAGAGAAAATAGAATATAATAATAGAATATAAATAAATATACAGCAATGATATAGAATTCGAATATGTAAAGGTCTTTTGGTTATCTCATAAAAGGTAGTGTAATAAAGCATCAATACTAACTAATCCATATATGGATAAATATATTCCCATAATAAACAAATCAAGAGCATTGGGTCAATAAAAACTAAGAAGGTTGATTCAAGAAAAAAGAAAATATATATTATTTAAAATCTTATTTGAAAGGCTCCATTGTAGAATTCCAGACCTAATCATTAATCGAGAAGCGATGGGAACGACGAAACCTGTGAATATCTAAGATTTTTTTAAACAAATCTTTATGATTCATTGGGCAGGATAGCGGAATGAACCAAGAACCAATCCATTTTTTTTTAGGAGTCATGGGATAACCCTACATTACATCTAAAAGAAAATGGATAATGAAAGAGTAAATATTCGCTCGCGAAATTTTTTTTTTTTAAATTGGAGCCAATCCGATACGATAAATATTAAATAAAAAAAGATTCGTTAGAACCTTCTATTATAATAGAACAAAACATCTAGTTATATATAACTAACTATATACAACTATATATATAGTTATATATAGTTATAACCATATGGGTAGGAAAAATTGTCTAGTAAGAATACATGGCAAGTTCTATATCAAAACAAGATATACAAATTTCCAATAGATCAGTCGATTCTATGAAATATCAAAAAAACCCCGCGATTCTATTATATTATTTATTAAACATATGTATATATTGTATATTATATTGGCATTGGTAAAATCTATCTATTTTGTTTAATTACTTTATTCGCGAGGAGCCGTATGAGGTGAAAATCTCATGTACGGTTCTGTAATAGCGATGGAATTTGAAAACAACCATCAACTATAACCCCAAAAGAACCAGATTCCGTAAACAACATAGAGGCAGAATGAAAGGAATATCCTATCGAGGTAATAATATTTGCTTCGGAAGATATGCTCTTCAGGCACTTGAGCCCGCTTGGATCACATCTAGACAAATAGAAGCAGGGCGGCGGGCAATGTCACGAAATGTCCGACGAGGTGGACAAATATGGGTACGCATATTTCCAGACAAACCGGTTACAGTAAGACCTACCGAAACGCGTATGGGTTCGGGAAAAGGATCTCCCGAATATTGGGTAGCTGTCGTTAAACCAGGTCGAATACTTTATGAAATGGGCGGAGTCGCGGAAAATATAGCCAGAAGGGCTATTTCAATAGCAGCATCAAAAATGCCTATCCGAACTCAATTCATTATTTCAAGATAATAATTAGAACCAAAGGAAAGAGGTCTTTAGGAATAAAAATAATTGCAATTGTAGGTTTCTTTTTTTTGTTGAATGCAGAATATTCTTTTTTTTTTTACTTCAAGCTTTTGATTGAAAGAACAGAAAAAATAAAAATAATATGATTCAACCTCAAACCCATTTGAATGTAGCCGATAACAGCGGAGCCCGCCAATTGATGTGTATTCGAATCATAGGAGCCAGTAATCGACGATATGCTTATATTGGTGACATTGTTGTTGCTGTAATCAAGGAAGCAGTACCCAATACGTCTTTAGAAAGATCAGAAGTGATCAGAGCTGTAATTGTACGTACTTGTAAAGAACTCAAACGTAACAACGGCATGATAATACAGTATGATGATAATGCTGCTGTTGTGATTGATCAAGAAGGAAATCCAAAAGGAACTAGAATTTTTGGCGCAATCCCCCGGGAATTGAGACAGTTAAATTTCACTAAAATAGTTTCATTAGCACCTGAGGTATTATAAGCCGAAACCATGATATAGATATATCATTTGTGAATGAAATAGATTACTTAATAGATTATGTCTTACACATATACCCTCTGTAGTAATTAATTCTATTAGTAGTATATTATATATATGTATATATAATTTTATATAATATATATAATTATATATAATATATATAATTATATATAATAAAAAAAAAATATTTTCATATTTCAATCTCATATTTGAAAATAAATATCAAATATTGAATATATATATTTTAAATAAAATTTAATAAAAAAAGTAAAAGAAAAAGGAGCATGTTGATTATATCGAAAGGAAAGGGCAACATAGATTTTCCTTTATTATGGGTAAGGACACCATCGCTGACATAATAACCTCCATACGAAATGCTGACATGAATAGAAGAGGAACGGTTCAAATACCATCTACTAACATCACTGAAAACATTGTAAAAATGCTTTTACGAGAGGGTTTTATTAAAAACGTGAGAAAACATAGGGAAAGGGACAATTTTTTTTTAGTTTTAACTCTACGGTATAGAAGAAATAGAAAAGGATCATATAAAACGAGTTTGAATTTAAAACGGATCAGTACACCCGGTCTACGAATCTATTCGAATTATCAACAAATTCCAAGAATTTTAGGAGGGATGGGGATTGTAATTCTTTCTACTTCTAGAGGTATAATGACAGATCGAGAGGCTCGATTAGAAAGAATCGGCGGAGAAGTTTTATGTTATATATGGTAATCTTTCTGATATCCGAATTATATTATATGAAATGCAAAACTTCTATAAATTTTTGTGAAAAAAAAAAAGAGAGAGAGAAAACACAGGTCTCTGATATCACTCCTCATACTTTAATGAATGCGTGAAAGGGGTTTAACAGGAATAGGAATAAAAAAAACAAACGGATTCATGAGGGTTTAATTAAATTATTGAATAAATTTCCAGAGGTATGTTCCAGGTTCATTTTTATTTTCATAATGAAAATATGATTCTAGACTATCTTTCTGAAAAGGTTCGACGTACTCTTCTTTTTTTTATACGTATACGACAGAGAAAGACAAAATGAAAGTATAAGTTATTTTATTAGACTCACTGTTTTTTCAGCCTCAACATTTTGGGGTACGATTTTAGAAGTTAAAAATTTAAGGAAACCATATTTTCTTCCAATTAAATGGATTCGGGATTAAGTTAAGGAATGACAAATATGAAAATAAGGGCCTCTGTTCGTAAAATTTGTGAAAAATGTCGATTGATCCGCAGGCGAGGGCGAATTATAGTAATTTGTTCCAATCCAAGACATAAACAAAGACAAGGATAATATTTCCACAAGAAAGGGCTTTCAATTATAAAGGACTGAATGCACAAATAACACTATTAAAAAGATTTGAAATTTCAATATAATATAAATTACAATAAATTACATAAAATTATATACGATTATATATATAAATCATATTATTTATATTAAGATATATAGTATATAAGATATATAGTATATAAGATATATAGTATATAAGATATATAGTAATTATTTGAATATATGCAAATTAAAAATTATTGAAATTCGAAATTATATTTATATATATATTATAACTATTATAAGTATAATAGATATTTTTTATATTTTAAATAAATCGGAAATTAAATTTTTGGTAATTGTATTCGATATTAATAGAAATAGAATACATAATTAATAGAAATAGAATACATAGATATCGAATACAATTAATATTCTATTAATTGTAGTTTCTAATTAAAAAAAAAAGTAAAGCATCCGTTTTTGACATGAAATGGATATATCCATATACCTCGGACTTCTATTTATGAAATAACAAAAAGATAATAAGATATGGCAAAACCTATACCAAAAATTGGTTCGCGTAAAAATGGACGTATTGGTTCTCGTAAGCATACTCGTAAAATACCAAAGGGAGTTATTCATGTTCAAGCAAGTTTCAACAATACCATTGTGACTGTTACAGATGTACGGGGGCGGGTCATTTCGTGGTCCTCTGCTGGTACTTGTGGATTCAAGGGTACACGAAGAGGAACACCATTTGCCGCTCAAACCGCAGCAGGAAATGCTATTCGAACAGTAGCGGATCAAGGCATGCAACGAGCAGAAGTCATGATAAAAGGTCCCGGTCTCGGAAGAGATGCGGCATTAAGAGCTATTCGTAGAAGTGGCATACTATTAAATTTTATACGGGATGTAACCCCTATGCCACATAATGGGTGTAGGTCCCCTAAAAAAAGACGTGTGTAAAACGAAAAATAAACATAGAAGAGATTGGATTTCAAGAGAAATAAACAATTCAAGGATTTGAAAAAAAAAAAAAGAAAATGGATTACTATGGTTCGAGAGAAAGTAAGAGTAGCTACTCAGACACTACAGTGGAAGTGTGTTGAATCAAGAGTAGACAATAAGCGTCT